GAAAGGATCTTTATTCAAACATTAATTGGTCGCGTATTAGCGGATGATATATATATGGGTCCGCGTTGTATTGCCACTCAAAAGCAAGACATCGGGGTTGAACTTGTAAATCGATTCATAACCTTTCGAGTACAACCAATATCTATTCGAACTCCCTTTACCTGTAGGAGTACATCTTGGATCTGTCGATTATGCTATGGGCGAAGTCCCACTCATGGGGATCTGGTTGAGTTGGGGGAGGCTGTAGGTATTATTGCAGGCCAATCGATTGGAGAACCGGGTACTCAATTAACATTAAGAACTTTTCATACCGGCGGAGTATTCACGGGAGGTACTGCAGAACATGTGAGAGCGCCCTCTAATGGAAAAATCAAATTTAATGAGGATTTGGTTCATCCGACACGTACACGTCACGGTCATCCTGCCTTTCTATGTTCTATAGACTTGTATGTAACTATTGAGGGTGAAGATATTCTACATAATGTGAATATTCCACCCAAAAGTTTTCTTTTAGTTCAAAATGATCAATATGTAGAATCAGAGCAAGTGATTGCTGAGATTCGCGCGGGAACGTCCACTTTGAATTTGAAAGACAAGGTTCGAAAATATATTTATTCCGACTCAGACGGGGAAATGCACTGGAGTACCGATGTCGATCATGCGCCTGAATTTACATACGGTAATGTGCATCTATTACCAAAAACAAGTCATTTATGGATATTATTAGGAGGACCATGTAGATCCAGTCCAGTCTCCCTTTCCCTTCACAAGGATCAAGATCAAACGAGCACGCATTCTCTTTCTGTCAAGCAAAGATATACTTCTAACCTCTCGGTAACTAAGAGAGAAAAATGCTTTAGTTCGGATTTTTTTGGTAAAAAAAAAGGTAGCATTCCTGATTCACAACTTAATCAAGTCATATGTACTGCTCATTCTAATCTCATATATCCGGCCATTCTACGCGAGAATTCGGATTTATTGTCAAAGAGGCGAAGAAATAGATTTTTTATTCCACTCCAATCGTGCGAGAACGAACTAATGTCCCCTCTGGGTATCTCGACTGAACTCCCCATAAATGGTATTTTCCGTAGAAATTGTATTCTTTCTTATTTCGACGATCCTCGGTATCGAAGAAAGAGTTCGGGAATTACTAAATATGGGACTATAGGAATGCATTCAATCCTTAAAAAAGAAGATTCGATTGAGTATCGAAGAGTCAAGGAATTTAGGCCAAAATACCAAATGAAAGTAGATCGATTTTTTTTCATTCCCGAGGAAGTTCATATCTTACCTGGATCTTCTTCCATAATGGTACGGAACAATAGTCTCATTGGGGTAGATACACAAATCACTTTAAATCTAAGAAGCCGGGTAGGCGGGTTGGTCCGGGTGGAGAGAAAAAAAAAAAGAATTGAACTTACAATTTTTTCTGGAAATATACATTTTCCTGGAGAAATAGATACGATATCCCGGCATAGCGGCGTTTTGATACCACCGGGGGGGGGGGAAGGAAATTCCAAGGAATTTCAAAAAATGAAAAATTGGATCTATGTCCAACGGATTACACCTAGCAAAAAAAAGCATTTTGTTTTGGTTCGCCCTGTCGTCACATATGAAATAACGGACGGTCTAAATTTAGCAACACTTTTCCCTCGCGATATGTTGCAGGAAAGGGATATTGTGCAACTTCAAGTTATCAATTATATGCTTTATGGAAAGGGCAAACCGATTCGAGGAATTTATGACACAACTCTTCAATTAGTTCGGACTTGTTTAGTATTGAATTGGGACCAAGACAAAAAAAGTTCTTCTGGCGAAGAAGCCCGTGCTTCTTTTGTTGAAATAAGGATAAATGGTTTGATTCGACATTTCCTAAGAATCGACTTGGCGAAATCCCCTATTTCCTATATGGGAAAAAGGAATGATCCCTCAGGTTTAGGATTGCTCTCTGATAATGGATCAGATTACATCAATATCAATCCGTTTTGTTCTATATATTCCTATTCAAAGACAAGAATTCAACAATTCCTTAACCCAAATCAAGGAACTATTCATACATTGTTGAATAGAAATAAGGAATTCCAACCATTGATCATTTTGTTATCATCCAACTGTTCTCGAATGGGTCCATTCAACGATCAAAAATATCACAATGGAATAAAAGAATCAAGTGATCAAAGGGATCCCCCAATTCCAATTAGGAATTCGTTGGGCCCTTTAGGATCAGCCCCCCCAATTGAGAATTTTTTTTTATTTTCCCACTTAATAACTCACAATCAAATCTTGTTAACTAACTATTTGCAACCTGACAATTTCAAACCGATTTTTCAAGGAATTAAATATTATTCAATGGATGAAAGTGAAAGTGGGAAATTTTATAATCCCGACGCATGCAGTAAGATTCTTTTCAATCAATTCAATTTGAATTGGTATTTTCTCCGTCACAATTATTGTGAAGAGACGTCTACAATAATTAGCCTTGGACAGTTTATTTGTGAAAATGTGTGTATAGCCAAAAACGGACCACATCTAAAATCGGGTCAAGTTATCTTTGTTCAAGCCGATTCCGTAGTAATACGATCAGCTAAGCCTTATTTGGCCACCCTGGGAGCAACCGTTCATGGCGATTATGGGGAAATCCTTTATGAAGGAGATACATTAGTTACATTTATATATGAAAAGTCGAGATCTGGGGACATAACGCAGGGTCTTCCAAAAGTGGAACAAGTGTTCGAAGCGCGCTCGATCGATTCAATATCGATGAATCTAGAAAAGAGGATTGAGGGTTGGAACGAATGTATAACAAGAATTCTTGGAATTCCTTGGGGATTCTTTATTAGTGCTGAGCTAACTATAGTGCAAAGTCGTATCTCTTTGGTCAATAAGATCCAAAAGGTTTATCGATCCCAGGGGGTGCAGATTCATAATAGGCATATAGAAATTATTGTACGTCAAATAACATCAAAAGTATTGGTTTCAGAAGACAGAATGTCTAATGTTTTTTCACCCGGAGAACTAATCGGATTGTTACGAGCAGAACGAACGGGACGCGCTTTGGAAGAACCGATCTGTTACCGAGCCATCTTATTGGGAATAACAAGAGCATCTCTCAATACCCAAAGTTTCATATCTGAAGCAAGTTTTCAAGAAACTGCTCGAGTTTTAGCAAAGGCAGCTCTCCGGGGGCGTATCGATTGGTTGAAAGGTCTGAAAGAGAACGTTGTTTTGGGGGGGATGATACCTGTCGGGACTGGGTTCAAAGGATTAGTGCACCCTTCAAAACAACATAATAAGATTCCTTTGAAAACAAAAAAAAAGAATCTATTCGAGGCGAAAATGAGAGATATTTTGTTTCACCAGAGAAAATTTGTTGATTCTTCCCTTTCACAGAATTTCCACGATATATCATAACAATGATTTATAGGATCTACTTCTTTCTAAGAAGGGGTTCACTTCATTATTTTAGTAAAAGTTCTTGCGGCTCGAGCTGGATGACATTCAATATCATGTACCCATGTTCCTATACGTATATCGACTAATGGTATGCAATTCCCTATTTTAAAATTTTAAAATTTAGCAAGTATCTCGTATCTATAAGCAGGGGGGCGCGGCCAAGAAACAGCCAGCTGACTGCCCCCTTCCTTCCATTCGGCCTTTCTTCGCCGTGTGAACAAGGTCTTAGTATGTATGGGCAGGTCGCAATAAGTGGCTAGGCAAAGGTTTAGACCAATCGCAATTTATCACCATCTTGCCCGCTTCCAATTGATGACTGGCTATTATATAAGTGTTGACCTAAGCCCCCGTGCTGGGGCTCGGCTCCCGAGAACCGTACCTCGTACGGCTCTTCCTAAGAACTTGAAGCCCCCTCTCTTTTCTTTTAATAGAAAAAAATGAAATTACAAGCCTTTTTTCGCCCTTCGGGGGACTATTAGAGAAGCAGCTTCGTTCCTTGACTTCTTTGCTCAGTCAGTTCCTTAGTGTAGTCTCGGTCCCTAGTTTAAGACTCTGCCTAGTCTATATCCACAGCTGACGTTACTCCGTACTTACGCCTTTCCCTTTGCATTTGTATATGGCTAAGTGTTACTTTGTAACCTTAACGTACTTTTTACTGTAGCATAGGCCTTCGTCGGGCTTTCGTCGCTTCGCCTATAGACGGCGGCTTGGCTTCGATATAGCTCATGACTTGGTGTATAGAGCCATGTAGTCGTCGGTTTTACACCACAATGCCTTATGCTTATGATATAGTGGTCGGCCTTTCGAATGTCTCCTTCCTTACTTTTTTTTTCTGAGGAAGCCCCTTACAACTATAATATAAAGAACAGAATGCCGACTACTATTTTCCACTTAATCCTTAATTTAATACTTAATATTTTCCACTTAATACTTAATTAATACTTAGAAGGGGGGAGGGAAGCGAAGCTTAGCGAGCTTTATAAGGCCGACCGCTACATAAGACGCTGGCGAAGAAAGCTAAAACGCTTGAGTACAGAAAAAGGTCAATCGCAGCGGGTGCACACGAAAGAAGACGTAACCCTCGAAGGGGGGGGGGATCCTACAAAGGACCGGAAAGTCCTGTTTTATATACAGATATGTGGCCGCAGAATTAAAGTTGTAATTGTCCCTCGGAACCCATTGACTATTTTACATGCCAAAGATTTAAATAATAGCACGTAACTAGCCCTTCCCCTTTTCTTTTGTTTTGCCCACGCCTTGTCATTGAAGAAGAAGAAGGAACGATAGTATCGGAAGCTAAAGTGTGCACTGCTTCCGATTCGATAGAGTCTGGGTTGGTAGAGGAATTCGTATCCCTTTTACTGATATCCTATCCTGCTGTCAAAGGTACAAGGTACCACAAAATAAAAGGGAGGAGCAGAGCACTGAAAACTCTTTGTACTTGTATTCATGCTTATCTTGGTTTGTTGGTACTGACTCGGTGCGATAAGGTTAGCTCGTTTCTTGCCTGGATCGATTAAGTAGCTCAGGGCAGCCCCTTGGTATTGGTATGCTAAGATTAGTATTACGCGATTAATCCACTCACTTGGCTAGAAAGAGAGCTTCTAGTAAAGAGTTCAATCGATAGCTTGATAAAGAAAAGGGAATTTATCTTAAAAGTCTGCGAGGCATGGAAGCCCAAGCAGCCCAGAACTTTTTATTCATTTTTATTCATTAATAATTAATTAATTAATAGCCGTTACATACATGGGAAGTACACCCACTTGCGCACACGCAAACAAAGCAGCGAAACAACTAAACACTACATTAGAAACTTAACTAAAAACATATTAAAGACGTAGAACAACATGAAAAATAACAAAGAAAGCCATGCAGGACTACTTATTTAAATCTTATAGATCTTCTAGTTTCGATTTCCCCTACGGTTGTTCTGGGCCCCCTGCACAATGAGTGCATCCCTTTCTTCAAGCAGCTCCCTCTTCCTTTCATCAAGCTCACGAATGCTATCCCGAATAGCTAGCATCCTTCTCCCAATTTCTTCAGGATCTATGGGAGGCATGTGCTCCCAGAAGAGACCCATAAGTTGCTCCTGCTGGAGCTTGGCCTTCGCCACGCGTTGGATTTCGTGATCTATTTGAGAAAGTCTTGATACAGTAGCTGGATCCATCTCCCTTTGGTTTTCCAAATAGAGAAAGAAGCTTCTATTTTCTATTTATAGGCGTTAGAGGCCCTTAACCCTTTCTTATTATGCTTAAGGCCCCTTCTTATTATTAGTAATAATTCTTGTCTTGGTTCCGTAAGATGGTTCAAACCTGGCTTTTCATGAATATGGAACCCCATCTACTAGATTTTGCTGAATAATTGTCCTTTCCCCGTACGGATTTGAGTACGAAAGGAAACGCCTACCCCAAAGCAAAGAGCGAATAGGACTTTCTTTTTCGCGGGTATGGCCACGCGGCTTAATCCCGATCACCCCTTCAAGAATAGGGAGCAATGATAGCGCGAATCCGTCAGAGAGTACTCCTCTTTCTTAAGAGATAGAGCAATCGTCACTCGACGGCTCAAAGCTGACCAGGACAAAACCATGTGATCTTACATACCCCACTGGCACTAGCCTAATGCCCCGCCTACTGGTCTTTACCCGGCTTATTTGTACCCAGCTACATGATGGAAGTCCCCTCGGCCAATCGTCACTCGACAGCATAGCCTTTTCCTACCCCAAGCCAGTACACCCACTACTCCCTCTACACTATTCTTCTCTACAGGCCCTTTTTCCCTCTCTCTCTCCTCCTAAAAAGAAATAAATCTCCTCGCACCTCTCCGGGATGACGTCTTACAGATCCGGCCAGCTTGACACTCACCTTACACACTTAGTATGCACTTAATTAAGTTAAAGCCCTTACGCTTTCTGGATAAGGAGAGTTTTTTAGTTACGTGCTCCTTCCTGAGCTATCATTTTGCAATAACCTTTTCCTTGTTCGTGACATTATGAGAAAAATTTTCATTTTTATCTCCTTCCTCTGAATAGTGATCCTGAGACAGACCAGAAATCAGTCAGCATATCTAGCTCGCATTTAGGATACCTCAGATGTAAGAAACATGATTTAATTGCCAACAAGTACCACAAATTCAAATCAAGAACATTATTGTCAGCGGAGATTTATATATATATAAATAACCTGCATTTATGGTTTCCTTTTTCCATAAACCAGTAAAAGAAATGGGGGGAGCGAAGGAAGGGAAGGGGAAGCTTGGATTTTGAAAATGGAGCTGGTTGTTTTCCATGAGATGGCGTTGTGTTAGAGTTACCTGTGGGAACGACCGAAAGGGAGGAAGAAGATGTTGTTGATGAGCTGGACTTGACCAGGCTTACTGAGGAACCCACCCCCGCATCCACGTGATGTTCTTTGGATACCAACCAAGGCCAAAGCCAAACGATTGGACTGCTTTTCTGTTTCTGGGCCTGGACCTACTTTAGAGAGGTCTTTTTGGGATGATGTTTGCTTGATATTGGGCGGAGTGGGCTTGCTTGGAAGCGTGAAGTGGGATATCAGATCGCACGCCCATAGTTATACCGGCTACACACCTTATCTTCTTGCTTTCTCAATCCGACCACATCAAGTAGAGACTAAACATCCATTATTTCATAGTTTTATGTTATTAATCCACCTTAGTTGTCCAGTTCACTTGTAAAAGAAAAGTAGTTAATCTATTAATTGACTCTATAGGGTAATATCTGGCCCATGCTTACACACCTCTAAAACTTTCCACAAAAGCCTCCGCTATGAGGTCAACTTTATATACATAAGTTAGTAATCTAGAGTGATTCTGGTGATTGAAATATCCCTCTGTCGAACACATATAGAATGAATTAGTGTTTTTCCTTTATACAGAGTGTATAAATCATGGTATGGCTGGAGGCGGTGATACTCATATACATGACAAGAATACTCATATACATGACAAGAGTACCACAAAAATTCTAAAATAATATATTAGAATATGTACCATACAAATGACCGTCCAATTTGTGTAGATACCTTCGTTTTCATATTATGATAGGGTATCTCTAATGAATAGATAATCTAAATTAAAAAAAAATGGAGAACAAGGCTTGGTTTAAATATTTATCTGAGATTGAAAAACAACAGATCTTCTCTCTATCTAAAGACTTCGATGATCAAACTTAAACTTTGCAGGATAAACTGACATATTCCCAGGATAAACTTACCGTTTCGTCTTCTTTTCTTCTAATAATACTAAAATACAGCCCTATCATGCTAAAGTTATAAATCGATTTCGTAAATTGAGACATTCTTTCTGTAATCCATATATTTATCAGATGAAAGATCCTTTTATAGAATATAGAATTCCCAAAGTATTTAATTGCTTTAAAAAAGCATGAATCAAATGACATAAACATAAATATGGGTATTCTTTTTCGCTTTCATCCAGATCAGCGGAACTTCTTACAACAGGAATTGTTCTTGCCGAAAAGCTTTGATAGGTTTTCATTTATAAGTAGCTCCATTGGTTTAGTTTAGAGTTTAGAGTGGTAGACCTCTTTCTGCTAATGAATTATTACCCTATCCGTTCGTGACCTGACCCAGAGCCACTAGGATCAGTTGGTAAGTCTCATCCCGTGCTTGGACTTGGGAACAAAACGATAGCTGTTCGTTGCATCGTTAAGAGTTACGGCTTACTTCTAGGCTTTCGGGGAAGAAGGGAGTCATTCCTTTCACTACTTTCTTTTTTCTTTGATTTGGTGCAGTCATTTGATTTAGTAATAAAAAGACTAATGAATAGAAAAGAATAATGGCTTGGGTTATGTATCTATAGCCAATCTACGGTAGAGCCGAAGGTTCCCTTGGAACAATTTTATATTTCAGTTCAAGGCTCCTCCTCTCTTTTTTTTTAAGGCAAAGGGGGGGCGGGGGGAGAAATGACAAGAAGATATTGGAACATAAATTTAGAAGAAATGATGGAGGCAGGAGTTCATTTGGGCCATGGTACTAAGAAATGGAATCCTAAAATGAGACCTTATATCTTTGCAAGGCGTAAAGGTATTCATATTACAAATCTTATTCGGACTGCTCGTTTTTTATCAGAAACTTGTGATTTGGTTTTTGATGCAGCAAGTAGAGGAAAACAATTCTTAATTGTTGGTACCAACAATAAAGCAGCTGCTTCAGTAGCATGGGCTGCAATAAAGGCCCGGTGTCATTATGTTAATAAAAAGTGGCTCGGCGGCATGTTAACGAATTGGTCCACTACAGAAACGAGACTTCATAGGTTCAGGGACTTGCGAATAGAACAAAAAACTGGAAGACTCAACCGTCTTCCAAAAAGAGATGCAGCTGTGTTGAAAAGACAATTATCCCGGTTGCAAACATATCTGGGCGGGATTAAATATATGACAGAGTTACCCGATATTGTAATCATCGTCGATCAGCACAAAGACTATACGGCGCTACGAGAGTGTATCACTTTGGGAATTCCAACAATTTGTTTAATCGATACAAATTGTGACCCCGATCTAGCAGATCTTTCGATTCCAGCTAACGATGACGCTATATCTTCAATCCGATTAATTCTTAACAAATTAGTGTTTGCAATTTGTGAGGGTCGTTCTAGCTATATACGAAGATTAATAATAAGATAAATAATTGACTTCGAAAATCCCATAGATATAGATTTATGGACTCGACTACTGTTTCTGAATTTCATCAAAATAAAAAAAGAGATAAAAAAACTGGCAGACCGTGTGATTAGTTATTATTCAAAATTGTACTATTAGTTGGTATTCAAAATATCCGATTCAAGTAGGCAAAGAGATGGTTGAATTAAATTTAAAGTTCGATTTTTTTTCCGAGGGCAATATGAATATGAATGTTCTAGCAAACACACTAAAGGGGTTATATGATGTATCTGGTGTGGAAGTAGGCCAGCATTTCTATTGGCAAATAGGGGGCTTCCAAGTCCACGGCCAAGTACTTATTACTTCTTGGGTTGTAATTGCTATCTTATTAGGTTCGGCCGCCATAGCTGTTCGAAACCCTCAAACCATTCCGAGTGGGGGTCAGAATTTCTTCGAATATGTTCTTGAATTCATTCGAGATGTTAGTAAAACGCAAATTGGAGAAGAATATGGCCCTTGGGTTCCTTTTATTGGAACTATGTTTCTATTTATTTTTGTTTCTAATTGGTCGGGAGCTCTTTTACCTTGGAAAATCATACAATTACCTCATGGCGAGTTAGCCGCACCCACGAATGATATAAATACTACTGTTGCTTTGGCTTTACTCACGTCAGTGGCTTATTTCTATGCGGGTCTTACAAAAAAAGGATTAGGTTATTTCGGGAAATATATTCAACCAACTCCAATCCTTTTACCCATTAACATCTTAGAAGATTTTACAAAACCCCTATCGCTAAGTTTTCGACTTTTCGGGAATATCTTAGCTGATGAATTAGTCGTTGTTGTTCTAGTTTCTTTAGTACCTTCAGTGGTTCCCATACCTGTTATGTTCCTTGGATTATTTACAAGTGGTATTCAAGCTCTTATTTTTGCAACTTTAGCCGCGGCTTATATCGGTGAATCCATGGAGGGTCATCATTGAAATAGTTTTTTCAAACTAACGGGTCTTTTTCTTTGGTTCAATAAAATTGACTTAGGGAATATACAACTAGGCCATATACGATATAGAATACGATATAGAATAATAGCAAAAAAATTACGATATTAGATAGGTGTACAAAAGGAAAGAGATCGAAAAGATCTTTTTCCTAAAGTTCTCTTTCGTCCACTTAATATCATACCTCTCCTCAACGAATATTCGATTTCTATCTCATTATTCAATAGTTCAAGTTCAATATTCAAATAAAAAAAGAATTAGAATATTCAATATGAATGCCTGTATTTAGGACGTGTGATTAAATATTAATATTATTAATATTAAATAAATTGAATAAAAGAATTCAATTTTAAATAAAATAAAAAAAAAAAGCAAAGGATTCCCATTTCAGTTGTTTTATTCAACGATTGACCAAACGAAAATAGTAATATAATAAATAACAAATTGTATGAACTTAGATCAATCAAATAATAATATTTCTATGCAATGATTTCGACTAATCAATTTGTCCATTTAGATTGGATACATTGGAATAATGATAAAGAAAAAGAAAGAAAAAAAAAAACGAATTTACACAAAAACCTAATTCATAAAAAATGGGTTGGTTTGGGGAGGGTAGGTATATGTAATTGAATGGCTATAAACTAAAAATAAGTAAACTCTTGTAGATATTTCGATAATTGATTCTCCAATCCGATTGAATCTAAGATGAATGCTTGGTTTACGTTATGTAAGAAAGACACGTATATGTGATATTAGATATTGACTGATTCTATATGAACTAAAGAGATAGTTTATTTGCCGCCCAACTCCTATGAATTTTTGCAGGGATTATAATACCAATACAAGCCTTTCCCTTTCCGTCTTCCTGTGAATGTGAATTGACTAAATAAACAGATGAAATTCAGAAAAGGGTGGACGAAAATAAGAGTTCGGAACCAAGAAATGTAAGATCGAAAGTCGTATGGATTCACAAAGACTCTGTGGCTAGAAACAGAAACAAAAAACAAAAATAGCTCCAATTATTCACTAATACTATTACTTCATAAGTTAACTCGAAGTTCTTAGTTACTTCGAAATGCTAGCGACGGAATTATTAAGTCATAATTCGTTGATTGATTGTATCATTAACCATTTCTTTTTTTGGTACGAGGGAACTTATCATGAATCCACTGATTTCTGCCGCTTCCGTTATTGCTGCTGGGTTGGCTGTAGGGCTTGCTTCTATTGGACCCGGAGTTGGTCAAGGGACTGCTGCAGGTCAAGCTGTAGAGGGTATTGCCAGACAGCCTGAGGCAGAGGGAAAAATACGAGGTACTCTATTGCTTAGTCTAGCTTTTATGGAAGCTTTAACAATTTATGGACTGGTTGTAGCATTAGCGCTTTTGTTTGCGAATCCTTTTGTTTAATATGAAAAATCCCTATTTGTTTGCCTTGAACTAATTCTTTCCTTTTTCGAATTCGATTAAGATTTCACTCCTACAATTACTTATTCGTTGACAAAATAACCTGTGGGAAGGTTTGATTTGTGGATGAGAGATTAGTATACCCATTCCCTTTCATCCTTCCCCTTCGGAATCCAAAGGATTGACACAAGGGGGATAGTTCACATAAATCAAATACTTTTTTTTATTTAAAATAGGAAAAAAATTTAAAAGAGGGGCGAAGTGATATAAAAAGAACTCTATTCGATTTTTTAGTCTATCTATTTAGTCTATAGGAGATCATATGAAAAATGTAACCGATTCTTTCGTTTCTTTGGGCCATTGGCCATCCGCCGGGAGTTTCGGGTTTAATACCGATATTTTTTCAACAAATCTAATAAATCTAAGTGTAGTGCTTGGTGTATTGATTTTTTTTGGAAAGGGAGTGTGTGCGGGTTGTTTATTTCAAGAATATGCTGGATCCAACCAGCTGTACCTTTTTCGTTATAACTAGAAAAAAAGGTGCACCATCTCACGAATGACTTCGGAATAAATTAAGAGATTATGGATAAGAACCATAGCATTTCGTGATCCATTGGTAATTTTTTTTTTGATTCTCTATCAACCAATAATGTGTGGCCATTAATATGAATATGGTTAAAGCAAACTGTTTGAAGTCTAGACGCAGCGCGGTACTCTTTCACCCTCTATGTTAATATAGAGATGGTTCAAAATAAATATTTTTTATATGGATAGAGAACACTCCTATTCAGAGGTTTTGAACCCTTATTGTTATTGTAAAAATGGGTATTTCCCTTTTTTATCCAATGCTGAATCGACGACCTATGTAGAAGTAAGAAGAGTTTTTTGGATTTGAAGAAAAATAAAAAAAGAAACAACTTTGTTGACAATTACATATTTTTGTCAGAAGAGTCCTCGGAATATTTTGATTTGGCATTAGTTTTTATATTTTTTTGGATATGAAAAT